GTGAAGCAGGAACATAAATGTACTCCCATTAATGTGGAATAGGCAGAACTGAAATTAGTCAATTCAGTTGGCATTGTCAATTTATCCAGAACTTCTCTCTTTTCCTCGGTGAAACAAGAATCTCTTTTGCTCAAACCAAAGAGCGCTTACTTTAGCTTTTGTTTCTTTTGTGCCATGTCTTCCTTAAGGATTCATCCAAAGGAATCCCCACTATCTTTCTTTTAGATTTCCATTCTATTTAGATATGGTATAGACCTAATTCTTATACAAAGAAAACTCTTTTGCTTCACTTTGTCTCGTTTTCTCTAGAATCTCTAGAAAAAATAATTGCTCTATCCTTTATTTAAGGATAGTCAGAGACTATTAAATAAAAAATATAATACTTACTACTAATTAGATTAGAACCTAATTAAAATAGGATTACGCAGCCTAATGAGGAATAATACTAAAAAAAAAAAGAACTCGATTTTCGAATTATGAAACAGAATATCCTGTTTTGTTATTTACTCTTTCTTTTTTTTTCTTTCGATTTTTTCTATTTAAAGTAGATCTATTTAGATAATGTATATTTTTACATAATGTATATTATAGTAATATACTTCAAACAAAATAGGAATTCGCAAAATGGAGAAAATCGTTGCAGTCATTATAGTAAAGTTTAGGGACTTAGGGCATATCCTATTTTATTTGAAGAAGGATGGAATTCAAATCAGATAAGGGATCTTTCCTTCTATTGATTTAATCGAAATTCTTTTTTCTTTTCCTGTCTCTATGATTTTTCGATAAATGAGCCTATGGTAATGCTTTTATCTCTATTCTAGGGCGCAAGCGACCGTCGAGTCTATAAACAAGTACTAATAAGGAAAAGAAAAATATACTAAAGGAAACATAGGATATCCATCCTAAAATCTAAAAAAAGACATATATATTAGTAGGGCTATACGGATTCGAACCGTAGACCTTCTCGGTAAAACAGATCAAACGGATTATTATCGAAATGATTCGAACTGTTTCAAAGACCCAACATGCATTTTTCTGCATTGGGCTCTTTCATCAACTGATGAAAAGATCAGTTAATCCGCCATAGTTTTTCTTTACGGAAAGATAATAAGATGGCTCCCTGTGCTCTGATTGATTTATTTGTATTATGATCTATCTAGGAGCAATACCAAAGTGTTTCAAAGGAGGATTACCTTGACTTAGGTCTGCCTCCGGCCTAAATTAAATCAACCTAAGTGAAATGGAGTCTCTATCGTTCCGCTGCAAGAGTTGACTATGAGACTTCATACACCTTAAAGTTCATAGAACGAAAAGAAGTTTTTTGGAGGCCCTTATCCTCATTAAGCCTAACATTGAGTGGGCTGGATATTTACCTTATCAACTAGCAAATCAATAGGGGTTCTATTTGATTAGGCACCAGAATTGGCACCCGAATCGGACTGAACCGACTGTTTGTCAGGCTACTGTTCTCCTATTCTCTCGAATCCATGAAGTAAGACATTGATTTTGCAATAAGGTCAATTATGTTCATTGCATAATAAATTCCCTTGAAAAGCATTGGCGCACGTGTAAGCGAGTTGCTCTACCGAACTGAGCTATAGCCCTTTGTCAGAGATATCTTAACATATAGATAATTTCTTGTCAAGATGAATATTCTGTAATGCCATAGGATATCCCTTTGATCTATTTACTATATACCAATAACGGAATACCATACCAATAATGGAGCGGTATTGCTTAGAAAAAGGATTCGATCTATAATCGATCGAAGTAATGTGGCTTCTTTTGTGATGATAAATTGCCTACTTAACTCAGTGGTTAGAGTACTGCTTTCATACGGCGGGAGTCATTGGTTCAAATCCAATAGTAGGTAGGTAGGTAGAAAAATTACTAGATAGCATTGGACTTACTTCGCTTCGCTATCTAATAACTTTTTCTACCCTTCTATCCTTTTTCTTTGTATCAACGAAACCTTTGGATTGTCTTCAATTGGATGGGGGAATCCAATTGATAGCCTCGACTCGTATCCTAGCCCGTTTGAGAGCTAGCTTTGCTTCAACCAATTCTTTCGTACCCTCAGCTCTACTCAAGTTAGCTTCGGCTATTTCAAGTGCCTGTTGAGCTTCTTCTGGATCAATGTCACTACCCAGTTCTGCATCATTTCCTAAAATAATGATCTCATTATTAACGATTCTCGCAAAACCACTCCACAGAACCGCTGTTAACCATTGGTCGTTGAGGAGGCGTATTCTCAAAGGACCCATATCTACAGCTGTGTTAATGGGGGCGTGGTTTGGTAATACACCAATTTGGCCGCTATTAGTAGATAAAATGATTTCTTTCACTTCACAATCCCAAATAATTCGTTTAGGAGTCAGTACATAAAGATTTAATTTCATTTCTTCAATTTGTTCTCCTCTTCTAAGTTTATAGCTTTCGTGCTAGCTTCATCGATGTTCCCCACCAAATAAAAAGCCTGTTCGGGTAGGCCATCTAATTCTCCGGAAAGGATTAGTTGAAACCCCCTAATTGTTTCTGCAAGACTAACATACTTTCCTGGAGAACCGGTAAAAACTTCTGCCACAAAGAACGGTTGTGATAAGAACCGCTCAATTTTTCGTGCTCTTGCTACAGTTAAACGATCCTCCTCCGATAATTCATCCAACCCAAGAATTGCAATAATGTCCTGAAGTTCCTTGTAACGCTGTAAAGTTTCTTTAACTCTTTGCGCAGTTTCATAATGGTCCTTGCCAACGATCCGAGGCTGTAACATAGTTGAGGTTGAATCTAAAGGATCTACTGCGGGATAAATACCCTTGGAAGCCAATCCTCTGGAAAGTACGGTAGTAGCGTCCAAATGTGCAAATGTTGTGGCAGGAGCAGGGTCGGTCAAATCGTCCGCAGGTACATAAACAGCTTGGATCGAAGTTATGGATCCCTTGCTGGTAGAAGTAATTCTTTCTTGTAAAGAACCCATTTCTGTACTAAGGGTAGGTTGATAACCCACTGCAGAGGGCATTCTCCCTAATAAGGCGGATACCTCCGATCCTGCTTGAACAAAACGAAAGATATTATCGATGAATAAAAGCACGTCTTGCTTATTAACATCTCGGAAATATTCTGCCATAGTTAGGGCAGTTAAACCAACTCTCATACGAGCTCCCGGCGGTTCATTCATTTGTCCATAGACTAGAGCTACCTTTGATTCCTCAATATTTTTTTCATTAATTACTCCAGATTCCTTCATTTCCATATAAAGATCATTTCCTTCACGAGTCCGTTCCCCTACTCCGCCAAATACGGATACGCCTCCATGAGCTTTAGCAATGTTATTGATTAATTCCATGATGAGTACTGTTTTACCTACTCCTGCCCCCCCAAATAGTCCGATTTTTCCTCCACGCCGATAAGGGGCTAAAAGATCGACCACCTTAATACCTGTTTCAAAGATAGATAATTTCGTATCTAACTCAATAAAGGCAGGCGCAGATCTATGAATAGGGAATGTTGCACTAGTGTCTACAGGGCCCAAATTGTCAATAGGCTCCCCAAGAACGTTAAAAATTCGTCCGAGAGTAGCTCCACCGACCGGAACACTAAGAGGAGCTCCTGTGTCAATCACTTCCATTCCTCTCATCAACCCGTCTGTAGCACTCATAGCTACAGCTCTAACTCGATTATTTCCTAATAATTGTTGTACCTCACAAGTCACATTAATTTGCTTATCGGCAGTGTCCCGACTCTTGACTATCAAAGCGTTATAAATATAAGGCAACTTGCCCGGAGGAAAAGTGATATCCAGCACGGGTCCAATAATTTGATCAATACGTCCTGCGTTTTTTTCTTCAATTGTGGAAACCCCGGGACGCGAAGTAGTAGAATTGGTTCTCATAATTATCACATAATTCTAAAAAAAAAGGAATTTGTCGAAATTTTTCTTTTTTTTCTTGTTGAATAATGCCAAATCAAATAAAAAATATCCAAAAATCAAAAAGTTAAAAGGAAATGAATTAGTTAATTCAATAAAAAAGAAAAGGGGACTAGCACTTGATTTCGTTGCCTAAGCGAATCCCATTCACTCGTTTACTCATGGAATGAGTCCGGTGGAAAGTTCAATCAATCTTTTTTTCATAGACATTTTTCCTTTTGTCAAGGATCTTTGCCTCTTCCACTTTCCTGTCTAGGACTTCGATATACAAAATATATACTACCGTGAAGCATAGATTGCTGTCAACAGAGAATTTTCTTAGTATTTAGGTATTTAGATTCAAAATAAGAAAAGGGCCTATTAAGATAAGAACTTATGAAATTGTAAAATAAGGATTAAGGGATTAGTTTGGGTTGCGCTATATCTATCAAAGAGTATACAATAATGATGGATTTGGTGAATCAAATCTATGGTTTAATACTGAACCATGTTAACTTACCATAACAACAACTCAATTCCTATCGAATTCCTATAGTGGAATTCCTATAGGATAGAACGTACACAGGGTGTACGCATTATATATGAATGAAACATATTCATTAACTTAAGCATACTCCCTTTTTTATTTAATGAGTTGATATTAATTGAATATCTGTTTTTTAAGATTTTTGCAAAGGTTTCATTTACGCTTAGTCCATATCGAGTAGACCCTGTCGTTGTGAGAATTCTTAATTCATGAGTTGTAGGGAGGGACTTATGTCACCACAAACAGAAACTAAAGCAGGTGTTGGATTTCAAGCTGGTGTTAAAGATTATAAATTGACTTACTACACCCCGGAATACGAAACCAAGGATACTGATATCTTGGCAGCATTTCGAGTAACTCCTCAGCCCGGGGTTCCGCCTGAAGAAGCGGGGGCTGCAGTAGCTGCGGAATCTTCTACTGGTACATGGACAACTGTTTGGACTGATGGACTTACCAGTCTTGATCGTTACAAAGGACGATGCTATCACATCGAACCTGTTCCTGGGGAAGACAGTCAATATATCTGTTATGTAGCTTATCCATTAGATCTATTTGAAGAGGGTTCTGTTACTAACATGTTTACTTCCATTGTGGGTAACGTATTTGGTTTCAAAGCCCTACGTGCTCTACGTTTGGAGGATCTACGAATTCCTCCTGCTTATTCAAAAACTTTCCAAGGTCCGCCCCATGGTATCCAAGTTGAAAGGGATAAGTTGAACAAGTATGGTCGTCCTTTATTGGGATGTACTATTAAACCAAAATTGGGATTATCCGCAAAAAATTATGGTAGAGCATGTTATGAGTGTCTACGCGGTGGACTTGATTTTACCAAAGATGATGAAAACGTAAACTCACAACCATTTATGCGCTGGCGAGACCGTTTTGTCTTTTGTGCCGAAGCTATTTATAAAGCACAAGCCGAAACCGGTGAAATCAAGGGGCATTACTTGAATGCGACTGCAGGTACATGCGAAGAAATGATTAAGAGAGCTGTATTTGCGAGGGAATTAGGGGTTCCTATTATAATGCATGACTACATAACTGGAGGATTCACCGCAAATACTAGTTTGGCTCATTATTGCCGCGACAACGGCCTACTTCTTCACATTCACCGAGCAATGCATGCAGTTATTGATAGACAGAAAAATCATGGTATGCATTTCCGTGTATTAGCTAAAGCATTGCGTATGTCTGGGGGAGATCATATCCACGCCGGTACAGTAGTAGGTAAGTTAGAAGGGGAACGCGAAATGACTTTAGGTTTTGTTGATTTATTGCGCGATGATTATATTGAAAAAGATCGTTCTCGCGGTATCTTTTTCACGCAGGACTGGGTATCCATGCCAGGTGTTATACCGGTGGCTTCAGGGGGTATTCATGTTTGGCATATGCCAGCTCTGACCGAAATCTTTGGAGACGATTCCGTATTACAATTTGGTGGAGGAACTTTAGGACATCCTTGGGGGAATGCACCAGGTGCAGCAGCTAATCGGGTGGCTTTAGAAGCCTGTGTACAAGCTCGTAACGAAGGGCGCGATCTTGCTCGTGAAGGTAATGAAATTATCCGAGCAGCTTGCAAATGGAGTCCTGAACTAGCCGCAGCTTGTGAAGTATGGAAAGCGATCACATTTGACTTCAAGCCGGTAGATACCATCGATTAAGTAGATAAAACTAGATATAAAGAAGGTCTAAATAAAAAAAAGCGAAATAGAAAGAGAATAAATGAGTTACGAAATGCAGTAATTCCTCTTTATTCTTCTAATTGATTGCAATTAAATTTGGCTCGATCTTTTAAAAGATCGAGCCAAATTTAAATATATCTTGATACGATCATGAGACTTGACAAATCGAGATTCTTCTATTCTATATATCTAGAATATAGAAAGGTATAATACAATAAACAAATACAAATCAAAATAGAGTATTATCATACGATAATGGAATCAAATACGCAGTATTTACAGAAAAGAGTCTTCGTTTATTGGGAAAGAATCAATATACTTTTAATGTCGAATCGGGATTCACTAAGACAGAAATAAAGCATTGGGTCGAGCTCTTCTTTGGTGTTAAGGTAGTAGCTGTGAATAGCCATCGACTACCCGGAAAGGGTAGAAGAGTGGGACCTATTCTGGGACATACAATGCATTACAGACGTATGATCATTACCCTTCAACCGGATATTCTATTCCACTTCTACTTTTGAAATTTTAATTAAAGGGTATTCTGAAAGAGGTATTTCTTTCATTTTCACAATTGCTTTCTTTTGAATCCAATTTCAAGTTCGATTAGAAAGATAGAAAGGCCATGAGAATGGAAAAAGAAAAATATAATTATCCATTCCATTCATTTTTTAGAGATATAGAATACTTTTATAGAATACTTTAGTTAGTATTATTTATCTATAAAAAATCTTTTTTTTGCAAACTAAAAAATACAATAGTCAATATTCCTTATAATAGATATACTTAATTATATCATAAGAATCTTAAGATATATTTTGAATAGATAGAAATAGTAAATTGGAATTGAGACACCTATTCTATGACAGATTTAAACTTACCCTCTATTTTCGTGCCTTTAGTAGGCTTAGTATTTCCGGCAATTGCAATGGCTTCTTTATTTCTTTATGTGCAGAAAAATAAGATTGTCTAGAACCGACGGGGCCAAATTTGCTCAATGTATTTCCAGGATGATAATACAAATATTTTTTAGTGTAAGTAATATATTAATATGATAGGGGATGTAGCTCTTTCTACACACAAATGAAAAACGTCTATGGATGCAGATATAGGCTACGAGCATAAATGCATACATATGCGTAGCCGAGTATAGCGAGTTTTTTTAAGTGAATCCAGGAATTTTTTTGAATAGAAAGTCAATGTATCTAACCAAATTTTTCACAGGAGTACTAGCTGCTGAAGGCGATTTCAGAATCAAAAAAAGTAAAGTCAAAATCATTTAGCTTATTCTCTCAATTTCAATTAACCGCTGCTGGATTTAGTATATCTAATATGAATTGGCGATCAGAACACATATGGATAGAACTTCTAAAAGGTTCTCGAAAAAGAGGTAATTTTTTCTGGGCCTGTATTCTTTTTCTAGGTTCATTAGGATTCTTAGCGGTTGGGGCTTCCAGTTATCTTGGTAAGAATATGATATCCGTACTTCCATCTCAACAAATTCTTTTTTTTCCACAGGGGGTCGTGATGTCTTTCTACGGAATCGCGGGCCTATTCATTAGCTCCTATTTGTGGTGCACTATTTTGTGGAATGTAGGCAGTGGTTATGACCGATTTGATAGAAAAGAGGGAATAGTGTGCATTTTTCGTTGGGGATTCCCTGGAATAAAACGTCGCATCTTCCTTCGATTCCTTGTGCGGGATATCCAATCAATTAGAATTCAGGTTAAAGAGGGTCTTTATCCTCGTCGTATCCTTTATATGGAAATACGTGGCCAGGGGGTCATTCCCTTGACTCGTACTGATGAGAAGTTTTTTACTCCACGAGAAATTGAACAAAAAGCTGCCGAATTGGCCTATTTCTTGCGCGTACCAATTGAAGTATTTTGAGTACCAATTGTAAGGGTATTTTCGAGTATTTATCTAAAGGAAGGAACAACCGAGGATAAGAGAAAATTGCTTCTAATTTGTTTTGTCCAAGTGAGATATATGGCCTAATATTCTTCCCTTTTCATATGAAAGAAAGGGCTTTTTTTTTATTCTATTTCTCTATTCCACTCCATTTAGATCTAAGAAAGAACCCAATACAATGAAATTCCACTAGTATACAAAAAGAAAAATAGATACAAACACAAGGTCTTAAACCTTATTATAGAATTTTTGCTTCAAAAAAAAAGAAATATCATATAGAGTCAACGAATGAAGCGGATTCATTAACAACTCAATTTACAGATCAAAAATGAAAAAAAAGAAAGCATTGCCTTCTTTCCTATATCTTGTATTTATCGTACTTTTGCCCTGGGGAGTCTCTTTCTCTTTTAACAAATGTCTGGAACTTTGGATTAAGAATTGGTGGAATACCAGGCAACCTGAAACTCTCTTAACGGATATTCAAGAGAAAAGGATTCTAGAAGGATTCATAGAATTAGAAGAGCTTTTTCTCTTGGACGAAATGATAAAAGAGAAACCGAAGACACATGTACAAAAACTTCCTATAGGAATACACAAGGAAATAATACAATTGGCCAAAATAGATAATGAGGACCATCTCCATATCATTTTGCATTTCTCAACAAATATAATCTGTTTGGCTATTCTAAGTGGTTCTTTTTTTCTGGGTAAAGAGGAACTTGTCATTTTGAATTCTTGGGTTCAGGAATTCTTCTATAACTTAAATGACTCAATAAAAGCTTTTTTTATTCTTTTAGTTACGGATTTTTTTGTTGGATTTCACTCCACCCGCGGTTGGGAACTACTAATTCGTTGGGTCTACAACGATCTTGGATGGGCTCCTAACGAGCTAATTTTCACTATTTTTGTTTGTAGTTTTCCTGTCATTCTAGACACGTGTTTGAAATTTTGGGTCTTTTTTTGTTTAAACCGTCTATCTCCTTCGCTTGTAGTCATTTATCATTCAATTAGTGAAGCATAATTGGCTTTCCTAATATTAATAAAATTAGCATTTTTCTTCCTTTAGAAAGAAAGCCCTTTTTCTTTTTAGCAAAATTCTTTCTATTTCTACCTGCTCAAGGTATTCATCATTCCAGTACAACTGTTGCAGTAGAATGACAACAGACTCGTGTATAGGGAACTAGATTAACTTAGCTACCTATCTAATTTATTGTAGAAATTCCGGGATCCGCGATTGGACATGGAAAATAGAAATACTTTTTGTTGGTTAAAGGAACAGATGATTCGATCGATTTCTGTATCGATCATGATATACGTAATAACTCGGACATCTATTTCAAATGCATATCCCATTTTTGCGCAGCAGGGTTATGAAAACCCGCGGGAAGCAACTGGACGAATTGTATGTGCCAACTGCCATTTAGCTAATAAGCCCGTGGATATTGAAGTTCCCCAAGCTGTGCTTCCCGATACTGTATTTGAAGCAGTTCTTCGAATCCCTTATGATATGCAGCTGAAACAAGTTCTTGCTAATGGGAAAAAGGGAGGGTTGAATGTGGGTGCTGTTCTTATTTTGCCTGAGGGATTCGAATTAGCGCCGCCCGACCGTATTTCTCCTGAGTTGAAAGAAAAGATAGGAAATCTCTCTTTTCAGAGTTATCGTCCCAATAAAAAAAATATTCTTGTGATAGGCCCTGTTCCCGGTAAGAAATATAGTGAAATTGTCTTTCCCATTCTTTCCCCCGATCCCGCTACAAAAAAAGACGTTCATTTCTTAAAATATCCCATATATGTAGGGGGAAACCGAGGAAGGGGACAGATCTATCCCGATGGTAGCAAGAGTAACAATACAGTTTATAATGCTACGTCAACAGGTATAGTAAAAAAAATACTACGTAAAGAAAAGGGGGGATATGAAATATCCATAGTTGATGCGTCGGATGGGCGCCAAGTGAT